AAATACAATTAACCTATTTATAATAAAATAAATTATTACTAAAAAATTAATTAATAAATAAAAAAAAATAAAAAAAAACCTAATATAACAGATAGAATATTTATAAATRACCTAAAATGATTATTATTTTCATATTTTTGACTCCACAAATCAATATTTTAATTTTAAATTATTTAAGTAAAATCAAATTATTCTACAATCAATTTTTAAAACCAAAATATTAAGAGGAAGTCAATGTAATAATAATATTAAGTATTCGCGAGAAGTTATAGTATGGAACCTATATACCCCCTCATTAAATCCCCCATGTTGTGTATAAGAATATAAATATAAACTATACCCAGCTCTAAAAAAAGAAACAATTATTAATATAATTATTCTTAATCAAGATCATCTTATTAATCTATTAATTAATCTAATTTCCCCTATTAAATTTAATGATGGAGGAGCAGCTATATTAGAGGTCATTAATAAAAACCATCATATTCTCAAAGAAGGTATAAAATTTATTATCCCTTTATTTATAAATAACCTTCGTCTGTGAAGTCGTTCATAATTTATATTAGATAAACAAAATATTCCAGAAGAACATAGTCCGTGTCCAATTATAAGAATATAAGCTCCCGTGTAACCTCAATAATTTATAGTTATAATCCCCCCAATAACAATTCTCATATGAGTCACAGAAGAATAAGCAATTAATGACTTTATATCAATCTGACAAAAACATTTTAAACTAATATAAGCCCCACCAATTAACCTAATTACGACTCAAATATAACCTATTTTTAAATTAATTTTTTGTAAAATTATTATARATCGTAAAAGTCCATACCCTCCTAATTTTAATATAATTGCAGCTAAAATTATAGACCCCGAAATAGGAGCTTCTACATGAGCTTTAGGCAGTCATAAATGAACAAAATATATAGGTATTTTTACCAAAAAAGCTAAAATTAAACAAATATAAACTAATAATAAATTGTAATCATAAAATTTTAAAAAATACAATATTATATAATTAATCTTTGTATAAATGTAAAAAATCCCTATTAATAAAGGAAGAGATGCAAATAAAGTATAAAATAATAAATAGGCCCCTGCTTGAATACGTTCAGGTTGATACCCTCAACCAATAATTAATATTAAAGTAGGAATTAATCTTCTTTCAAAAAATAAATAAAATAAAAATATATTTATTGTTCTAAAAGTTAAATATAATATAATAAGCAAAAAAACAATATTAAATAAAAATAAATTTGTATAAAAATTAATTTTATTTAAACTTTCCCTAGCTATAATTATTAACCTACTAATTCAAATTCTTAATAAAATTAACCCATATGAAATTATATCACACCCAAATACATATCTTAAATTACAAAAAGTTATAACAGATACTCTTAAATTTATGAATATTATTATTATTAATAATAATAATATCTGAACCAACCAAAATATATTTTTTTTCAAACATAAAGGTATTATAAATATTAATATAAAAAAAAATTTTATCATTAAATTAAGCTAAAACTTTGAAAATAATCATTTCCATGAGTTCGAATTATTGAAACTAAAATAGAAACCCCTAAAGCCCCCTCACATACAAAAAATACTAAGGAAACTATTAATATATATATATTATAACTAATTATTATTAAATATATTAAGAGTAAGAAAAAAATTCTTAATACTATAAACTCCAAACTCAATAAGACAATTAATAAATGTTTATGTTTAGAAACAAAAATTATATTACCTAAAATAAATGTAATAATAATTATTAATCTTATATTTATCATTTAGTAAATAAATTTTGTTTTTATAGTTTAAAAAAAACATTGGTCTTGTAAATCAAAAATAAAAATTATCTTTTAAAAACTTCAAAGAAAAAGATTAACTTTATCTATAATCTCCAAAATTATTATTTTTATAAACTATTCTTTGAAATTTTAAAAATATTTTTATCTTTAATATTAATTTTTATTTCTATTACATTATTTTTTGTTAATCACCCTTTTTCTATGGGACTAATAATTTTATTACAAACCTTTTTAACTTGTTTATTATCAGGACTTATTATTAATACTTACTGATTTTCATATATTTTATTTTTAACATTTTTAGGAGGATTACTAGTTCTATTTATTTATGTCTCAAGAGTAGCTTCAAATGAATTATTTAATATTCTTCTTAAAGATAAAGTTTGAATATATTTAAGACTATTTATAATTATTAGTTTATCTCTAAGAAGAAAAAATAACATAAACTGAATAAATCTTTCCTTTAATGAAGAAATAATTAACTTATTTAATTTATTTCTATTTTTTAATAATGAATTTAATTTTGATTTATCAAAATTATATAATGAACAAACTTATTTATTAATAATTATAATAATTATTTATTTATTTATCACTTTAATTGCAATTGTGAAAATTACAAACACCTTATTTGGGCCTTTACGTTCTTTTAACTAATGACAAATCTTTTTAAATCCCCTCGTAAAAATCACCCAATTTTGAAAATTATTAATGATTTATTAATTGATTTACCCACCCCAATAAATATTTCTTCTTGATGAAATTTTGGATCCTTATTAGCTATTTGTTTAATAACTCAAATTATTACAGGTCTTTTTTTAACTATATATTATACTGCAAATATTGAGTTAGCTTTTTATAGAGTTAACTACATTTGTCGAAATGTTAATTATGGATGACTCATCCGAGCTCTTCATACTAATGGAGCATCATTTTTTTTTATTTGTATTTATTTACATGTAGGGCGAGGAATTTATTATGAATCATTTAACTTAAAACATACTTGAATAATCGGAATTGTAATCTTATTCTTATTAATAGGAACAGCATTTATAGGATATGTTTTACCTTGAGGTCAAATATCTTTCTGAGGAGCAACGGTTATTACTAACCTTTTATCCGCCATCCCCTATTTAGGAACTATAATTGTAAATTGAATTTGAGGAGGATTTGCAGTAAGAGGGGCTACTCTTACCCGATTTTATACTTTCCATTTTTTATTTCCATTTATTATTCTTATATTTGTAGTAATTCACTTATTATTTTTACATCAAACAGGATCTAATAATCCCCTAGGAATTAATAGTAATTTAGATAAAATCCCATTTCATCCATTTTTTACTTTCAAAGACTTAATTGGATTCATTATTTTAATTATACTTTTAACTCTTCTTTCTCTTATTAGACCTTATTTATTAGGGGATGCAGATAACTTCATCCCTGCCAATCCTCTTGTAACTCCTATTCATATTCAACCAGAATGATATTTCTTATTTGCCTATGCTATTTTACGGTCAATCCCCAATAAATTAGGAGGAGTTATTGCTTTAGTTATATCAATTTTAATTTTAATTATTCTCCCTTTTACTTTTAATAAAAAAATTCAAGGAATTCAATTTTACCCTTTAAATCAAATTTTATTTTGAACAATAACCTCAACTATTATTCTTTTAACCTGAATTGGAGCACGTTCTGTTGAAGATCCTTATATTTTAACAGGACAATTATTAACTTTAATTTATTTTTCTTATTTTATCATAACCCCAATTTTAAATAAACTTTGAGATAATTTAATTTTTAATAAATTATAATTAATGAGCTTGACATTAAGCATTTGTTTTGAAAACTTAAGAAAGAATAATTATTCTATTAATTTATACTAAATTTAATTTATAATTTAAAATTATTTTTAAACCTACAAAAAATAATAAAAAATTTAAAGATAAAGGTAAATACTTTTTTCAACATAAATATATTAATTTATCATATCGATACCGAGGTAAAGTACCCCGAACCCATACAAAAATAAAAGATAAAAATACTAACTTAAGATAAAATATTAAAGTTAAATTATATCCTCCCATATAAATAATAACAAATAATAATCTTATAAATAAAATTCTAGAATACTCTGATAAAAAAATTAAAGCAAACCCCCCTCTTCTATACTCAACATTAAACCCTGAAACTAACTCTCTTTCCCCCTCTGCAAAATCAAAAGGAGTACGATTAGTCTCAGCTATTAAAGAAGATAATAAACATATTCTTAAAGGTAATATTAAAATTATGAATCAAACTATAAATTGATAATCCTTAAATTTAATTATATTGAAATCTATAATTATTATAATCCTAGATATTAAAATTAAAGATAAACTTACTTCATAAGAAATTGTTTGAGCTACTGCTCGTAAACCCCCTAATAAAGAATAATTTCTATTTGAGGATCACCCAGCAAGTAATAGAGTATAAACCCCTACTCTAATACAACATAAAAAAAATAAAATCCCTAATCTAAAAACTACTATATTAAATATGTAAGGAATAACTATTCAGATTATTAAAGACAAAATAAATCTAATAATGGGAGAAAAAATAAAAGAAAAATAATTTAAATAATTTGAATATATTTGTTCCTTAGAAAATAATTTAATAGCATCACAAAAAGGTTGTAAAATCCCTATAAACCCTATTTTATTAGGTCCCTTACGAATTTGAATATATCCTAAAACTTTTCGTTCTAATAGAGTTAAAAAAGCAACCCCAATTAATACTCCAATTAATAAAATTAAAATCCCAATAAAAATATTATATAAATCTAAAAGTATCATTTACTACTTATATAAATCTAGTTATATATTCATGACTTCTAAACCCATTACATTTTTCTGTCAAAATAGCTAAAATTTTATAATTTTCATTTATTAATATTCTTTAATTTTAATTATTAAAAATATTTAATCCTTTCGTACTAAAATATTTTACAAGTTTAAAGATAGAAACCAACCTGGCTCACACCGGTTTGAGCTCAGATCATGTAAGATTTTAATGATCGAACAGATCAAAATTTTAAACTTTTGCATTTAACTTTTATCTTAATCCAACATCGAGGTCGCAAACTTTTTTTTTTATTTGAACTAAAAAAAAAAATTACGCTGTTATCCCTAAGGTAATTTTTTCTTTTATTTATAATTTATAGATCTTATTATCATTTATTTATGTAAATTTTAAAAAAAAGTTAATTTAATTTTTTTATCCCCCCAATAAAATATTATTTATACTTTTAATTCTTAATTTAATAAATAACCCCAAAAATAAATAATATAAAACTCTATAGGGTCTTCTCGTCTTTTAAAAAAAATTTTAGCTTTTTAACTAAAAAATTAAATTATATATTTAAACTAGAGACAGTTTACATCTCATCAAATCTTTCATACCAGTCTTCAATTAAAAGACTATTTATTATGCTACCTTTGTACAGTCAATATACTGCAGCCCTTTAATAATTATCAGTGGGCAGATTAGACTTTAAATTATTTCCTAAAAGACATGTTTTTGATAAACAAGTGAATATATTTATATAACTTGTATAGGTATAATATATTATACTTGCCTAATTATACAATGTATATACATATTATGCCGAATTCCTTTAATTTATTTTTTAGTTAAACTTACGATGTTTATATATATATATATATATATATATACATATTAATATACTAATTTTATCATTATTTCTTAATTTATTAATTTAAAAATAATTTTTTTTATAAAAAAATAAATTTATTATTAAATTTTATTTTTAATAAAATTTTTTATAAAAAATAAAAATTTATAAATAATATAAAATTTAAAATTTTTATTTTATTTTTATTTAATTATAAAATTTTATAAATTAAAGATTATCCCCTAATATATTTAATTTTAAATATTTTATTATAAATAAATTTAATTTATAATAAAATTTTTTAAATTCTAAATTAAACTTATTTCTAAAAAAACTAGATATATTTAAAAACGAATAACATTTCATTTCTAATTAATTATTTAAAATAATTATTCAACATTAACTTTTTTAATTAATTAGCTTATTTAAATTCGAGATTTTCTTCTATAAAAAATATTATTTAATAAACTCTGATACACAAGATACATTAAATTAAAATTACTTCCCCCCTAATTCATTTTTAACTATTTATTTCAAATTTCTTTTATAATACTATTTAACTATAAATTAATATATTTTTTCTTTAAAAATACTTTAATACCCCCCAATATTAAAAATTTTTTTATTATTTATATATATATATTAAATTTACCCCTCAAATTAATTAATTATATTTTAATTTCTTTTCAATGTAAATGAAATACTTATATCAAGCTCTAATTTGATCATTCTAGAAACACTTTCCAGTACCTCTACTTTGTTACGACTTATTTCAATTTTTAAATGAAAGTGACGGGCAATATGTACATATTTCAATTTTTAATCATTTTAATAAATTAATTAAAATTACAATTAAATCCACCTTCAATCATTTTTTACAATATTTTTTTCATTTAAATAACTTTATTGTAATCCATTTTATTCTTAATTATAACCTGCATCTTGATCTGAATTAATTTTTATTCTAAATTTTAAAATATTAAAATTTATTAAAAAATATTTTTTTAACAATGATATACAAAATTATAAATTAAGTAAATTTATTCGTGGACTATCAATTATTAAACAGATTCCTCTAAATGAACTAAAATACCGCCATATTATTTAAGTTTCAATAATTTATTACCTACTATTTTAGAATATTTAATTAAAATTTTAATAATAGGGTATCTAATCCTAGTTTACGTCAAAATTTATTAAATCATAAATTTTAAATAAAATTTAATTAAATTAAAATTTTACCTAATAATTTTATATTTATTTTAATTTGAATTATTAATTATTAACTGAAATAATTTAATTTAACTTTTGTTTAACCGCAACTGCTGGCACAAAATTAGTTACTAATTTTAATATTACTAAATCTTAATTTCTTAAATTTTTAATTTTAATTACTATTATACCCTAATTAATTATTTTTAAAATAATTAAAGTTCTTCACAAAAATTAATATGTAAAATAAATTTATAATAAATTCTTAAAAATATAAAAAATATATCTATTATTTTTTTTTTTTATTTAGATTTTTTTTTTTTTTTAATAAAAAAAATTTATAAATTGANAATTTTTTAATATTTTCTTTTTTTTTTTTTTTGTAATATTGATGTGAAAATTAAATTGGCAATAAAAATCAATTACAATTAAGTGAAATAAAAATAAATTATAAATTTAATATTAATTAAATAATTAATTTAATATATTATATATATATATATTAATTAAATAATTTAATTAATTRTTAATAATATTAATTAATTAAATTTTTAATATATTTAATTTAAATATTTTTTAAATAAATAAATATTAAAATTTAATTTGATGCTTATTTATATTAAATATCAATTTAAACCGATTTTAATAAATTTTATATTTAAATTAAAAAAAAA